CGATCAAGTAAAGAAAATTCAATGGAATTCATAATTCTCTCAATGTTATTTTTTTTACTTTTTTGTTATTGTCTGAATATTCAGAAACTAAGACCACTCTAATGCTCCTTTTTGCCACGCATAAACTGAACCAACAATTAGGATAAGCATGAAAATGAAAGCTTCTATAAATACGGATACCCCTAATACATCAAAACTCATTGCCCATGGATAAAGAAAAACGGTTTCAACATCAAAAACAACAAAAACTAGAGCAAACATATAATACCGGATTCGAAATTGTAACCAAGCATCGCCCATTGGTTCTAGACCCGATTCATAACTAGAAAGTTTTTCTGGCCCTTTGATAATCGGGGCTAAAACTGCGGAAATTTGAAATGCCAAAATAGGAATAACGCTTGCTATTATTAGAAATGCCCAGAAAATATCATATTTGTAAAGCAGAAACATAGCCGAACTCCTATGAATGTGAAAAAAAAATGTGGAAACTAGACAAAAGTTGTTGATTCAAATTGGAATTCATTGTCAGTCTATCGATAATTGGTTAATGTTAATCAAAACAACAATTCATTTTGATCGGAACCGCAAGTTTGGTTTGTTTGTTGTGATGTTTCGTTTTAAGATTTCTCGATTGGAATCCTATTTTCATTACACTTTCTTCGATTTTATTTCAATATAGTATAAATCTTTTATCCAAACAAAACAAACAAAACCTTTTGTGTTCACCTCGCTTCGGATTTGTCTAAATCAAAGGAATTCAAAAGAAAATTCTCATTTTTTTTTTCGAATTTCGAATTTTAATCTTCAAAATTCAATCTGTTTTGATTCTATTCTATATATATAGAATAGAATATGTTTACGAATTATGTTTATTATTATTATTTGAGATTAGTATAGGGCTATACGGACTCGAACCGTAGACCTTCTCGGTAAAATAGATCGAACTAATTCTTATCAAGATGATTCGAACTCTTTCAAAGACCCAACATGCATTTTTTTTTTTTTGCATTGGGCTCTTTCATTAACTGATAACAATATCAGTTAGTCTGCCAAATTTTTTCTTGACAGAAAAATAAGGAAATGGCTCCTTGTGCTCTAATTCATTATTTTGATTTCGATATAGGAGCACTCCTAAAGTGTTTCAAAGAAGGATTATCTTGACGTAGGTCTGCTTATGGCCTAGATCAACCTAAACTAAATGGAGTCTCTATCATCCTGATTAAAGAATCACATATGAAACTTCATACGCCGTAAGATTCATAGAACGAAAAGAGAATTTTTGAGGTCCTTATACTCATTATGCCTAGCATTGAATAGACTAAGTCTTCACCTTATCAATATCTCAAATCGATGACGGATTCTATTTGGTTCCTAAAAAGTCACCCGAATCGGACCGAGACATTTGTCAGGCTATTGTTCTCTTGTTTTGTTCCCTACAAGCCACAGAGTCAGACATTGATTTCTCAAAAAGATCAATTCCTTTGATTGCACGACGGACTCCCCTGAAAAACATTGACGCGCGTGTAAACGAGGTGCTCTACCTAACTGAGCTATAGCCCTTGTCCTTGTGATACATATTTTATCATATTATGTAGATAATTTCTTGTCAAGATGAATATTCTATGATCCCACACCATATTTCTTTGATCTTTTGGATTGGTATTGCTTAGAAGTCCTATTGGATTTAGACTACATCGATGGGATGTGATGGATCTCTTTTTTTTTGGTATAATGATAAATGACCTACTTAACTCAGTGGTTAGAGTATTGCTTTCATACGGCGGGAGTCATTGGTTCAAATCCAATAGTAGGTAGAAATTATTAGATACCACGGCCAATGGTATCTAATAATTTTTTTGACTATTGATTTTGTCTCTTTTCTATCCTATTTGCTTTGATTTTCGAATTGAAACTTGAACCTTTTCTTTTTCCTTCCATCAGAATCTGATTCCACTTGATTGAATTTAATTGGATTCAATTGGCAGAATAAAAAAAATAGGGTGTATAAACAGAAATTCTTTGGATTATTCTATTTGGGCGCACCAACTAGTTATCAAATCGCATTGATAACCTCTACTCGTGTCCTAGCTCGTCTGAGAGCTAGATTTGCCTCAATTGTTTGTCTCTTGCTTTCAGCTTTCCTCAAATTAGCTTCCGCTAGTTCAAGAGTTTGCTGGGCTTCTTGGGGATCAATGTCACTACTCTTCTCCGCATCATTTACTAAAATAGTGATCTCATTATTCCCTATTCTAGCAAAACCACCCATCAGAGCCATCGTTACCCATTGGTCGTTAAAGTGGATTCTTAAAATGCCTATATCTACAGCTGTGGCAATAGGCGCATGATTTGGTAATACGCCTATTTGTCCACTATTAGTCGATAAAATGATTTCTTTCACTTCTGAATCCCAAACAATTCGATTCGGGGTCAGTACACAAAGATTTAAGGTCATTTCTTCAAATTACTCTCCATTTCTAAGTTTGTAGCCTTCGCAGTAACT